ACTAAAATACCCCTAGAAGGGGATAGGGCTAAGCGGAGCGAAAAGGGTTTTCCATGAGATGGGAAATGAGAACTATTAGCCCCACACGAGGTTTGTGAATAAGTGATTGTCTGATAATGAGCAAGGAATATCCGTCTTTCTGCTAAACAGGATCTATTGAACTCATAATTCATTAGATACTTTTTATGAATGTCAACTAAGTATCGTAAGTAAATGGATCCCGGTTGTTCAATCATTTGATAACCAGAGTCATTCTTTGATAAACGATCACTATGAGTCAGACTCAATAGAATTTGATCAATCCTTTTTTCCGTCGTTAAGGTGGAGAACTGAACCAAGAATTCTCTTTCTTCATCATCAATCGAATCACTGTTCGCGACCCAGGATTCTATTTTATCATCAATCCAATCACCGTTCACGTTTTTTCTTTTTCTTATCAATGAATAGATCTCTTTACTTGTACGACTTAGATGTCTCGTATTTCTCGAAAAAGTGATTCGATTGATGGGATTTGGTATGATACTGATGAGATCGATGAGATTGATATTCAAATATTTCTTCTTAGAACGTATTGATTTGACCCCATAAGCGGGACCACCACCCAATAGCATGTTGCCGCCAGAAGCAGAATCCCGTATTTCTTCCAGAGAATCTCCTAATTGTTCCAGAGCAACTAGAAAGAGATTCTTTAACCAGAAAGAATTCAGTTCAGATGTAGGATACCTATCCAGAAGTTTTCGCAACTCAATCATGTATGATGGAATCATCAAAGATTTGATCTTTTCTAACTCTGTCTGTAACTCACTAGAGGCTCGGAAAACAAAGAGAAGATGTGTACGAACGAGATATCCAGCAACAAGAAGAAGGAAAAGAATTGAATAGAGGAACTCCCAAGCATTTGGTGATCTCAGATGTGTCCATATCAATGGAATGGGTGACTCATTATTTCGATGAATCATTTCTTCGGACAGAAGAAGATTCTGTAAACACTTACTCGAACTCTCACTTATCAGATTCCGTTGTGGAAGAATCGACCACCACTTTTTCTGAGGAATTGGCCATGATATATCTGATCCATGCATAATATCATGAAAAACGGACACAAAATTTTGACTGCCACTTAGGGAATATTGAAAGGGAATATTCAATATCAAATAAATATTGTTTTTTAAGGTGAAATAAAGATATTTACACCCCGTCCAAGTAAGGAACCATGGCATATAGGTTTGGAACAAATTCCATTTTGAAAGATTTGAAAAAGCACTATCTCGTTGAAGGGTTCTACCTACTTCCCCCTTCTCAACGTTTTTCTTTAGACAAAGACTCAGTTCTTTCCTCTTTCCGGACGGCACATATTTCTCAAAACGTGGAGTGTGAATCAAACCCACGTTTGAATTGAAACGGAGATAGTGATGCAAGTTTTTCCCTTCTGAATCAGATAGATTCATATCTGAAAGAAGCTGACAATAAGTTCTTTCAAAATTGACTATTTGTTCCTCTATTACAGGTGTTCCAGAAATGTCTGCAATCGAGTAAATAGGAACGGATGGATCGGATCGAATTGAAAAATGGAAAGATTTGTACAAGTTATACGTTTCGTTACCACTTTGTGGAACATTGTTAGGTATGAATATGCCAGATACCTGTGACTCAATTGGTGAAATAGTCTCTCTCTCTCCCAAAACATGTTTTTTTTTACCGAAACACAAAGAAACTATTTTGTTGCGAATACCCAAGATATTGGGGAATTGTGCATATGTAAAATCATAATTATGGATACGGGTCTTTTCCCCATAAAAATGGAATCCTTTGTTACAATAGAACCAGAAGCGATGGGGATGATTCAAGAATTGAAGTCTATTTGCTCTATAAAAAGAAGATATCAATGAACTTTTCTGAGGATTCAACCAATTGTTTCGATCGTGGGATATCATTGATAAATAGGAATCCGTGTTCTCAAAGGATTTCCTGCGATTTTTTCTAGTACGGAATGAATCAATCATGTACTTTTGTATCTTGTTGAACAAAAAAGGTAATATTGTTCCTGTATTGATTAAAAATTTCGATCTTTGGGAAGTATCATGATCATACAATAAGAAGGGTTTCAATTTATTCAAATAAACGATTTGAACACCTATTGATTCTAACAACTGATTGCCGGGTTGATCATTCAGACCTTTCAATTCATAGATGCGGATTTCGGCCCTATGAATGGAGATATTCCCGAGACTCACAACGAAAAAAGGAAGTGACTTAGATAAAAAGAGAAGCGACTTGGACAAAAGGAGAAGTGACTTGGACAAAAAGAAACGAAGTGACTTGGACAAATCTTGTTTGTCGATAACCTCGGACCAATCAATCGAATATTGATTAATACGTAATCGATCGAACATTACTTGAAAACGGTGTTTCTGCTCAGAAACGAAATGCTCCAAATGTTCCTGGAAATTCTTGCTTCCATTGGAGCATTTGTATCTATATACATTAGGATCCAGATTCGTGGATCTCTCGGTTCGAGAAATAAGAGGATCGAACCACTTCTTCTTAATCTTTTTCAAATTGGATAAATGTTGGTTGATCTTATCTATTATTATAGTTAGATGATTCAGAATATCATTTCCTATTGGGTGCTTTTGAATTCCATATGCGAAGTTGCAATCGGGTCGATTCATTAAAAAGAATCGATTCAATACATTTCTTATGTACCCATAGGTACTATATTGGATTTGAATCTGATTTCGGATCAATCTATATTGATGGATCGCCTCCATTATGTTGTTGTGAGCAAATACCGCTATTTTTGGTTTTGGATCTTCCAAATCATTCCCGCAGGAGATCCGGACCGATTTTTTTTTTATCTTTCGATAAAAAGATTCATTCTCTTCATAAAAAATAGAAGATAGAACCAATAAAGATTTCTTTTTCGATTCATCCCCGGAGTTGAATACCTCATTCAATAATTTTCCGTAGGAATCAATAGACAAGCCAAATTCCTTATTATGATAGGCTAAACCCGGCTCGGTTATTGATAGAGTGAATAGATCTGCCATTTCTTGAAATGTCTCTTCTAATTCAAACTCGTGGTGCAACCTGTATCCCCTTTTGTTCCGATCATGGAATAGATGAAATAAATCAAAAAATGCATTTTCGTTCAAGAATGAAATCTTATTGGAACTGTCCATATCCGGTTCATCCTTCGGAACCATATCCCATCCCGGATCTGCTGCAATCGAATGAACTGAGGAGGTATTTTGTAAATACGTAATTATCTTGAATATATCAACTATTTCTTTATTTTCCGATCGCCTCGAGGGGACAAAAGAAACACCTTGTTGTTTCTTCAACAATTTCTGATCTATAGTCGACCTCTCGGTAGGATTCAAACCCAGATGAAGTTCTGACCATCTATCAGAGAAAAAAGAACGAATTGATCTTGTAGGATTCCCAAGAAATTCTTCTATTTCTTCTGGAAGCAGATGATTATTCATCTGCTTCTCACGTTCCGGGAATAGCCGAGCCATTGAGGAATATCCGGAAAGGTATTTTGAGAATCGATCTGATTTTATCTCTGTTCGTTCCGTTTGAAGAAAGGAAGTATCTAAAAGAATTGATCTTTCTTTTAGTTGCTGAATCTCCGTTTGATTGATCAATGTGTGATATTCCGAACCCTCATTACTAATGGAATTGAAAGGATCTATGGATTGATCAGAAAATCCTTTCGATTGGCTAGAATCCGTTACTTGAAAGAAAATGGATCTTATGGAATCATATTGAATATTTGACGATACATTCCGTACCTTGCTAAAAACCCGATTCCTGTTTACCAACCACGCATTGTCTAACCAAATCAAATTCTCTCTCGAGACGTTCCTCAAAAAATCCGATTTGTGCCGATTCTTCCCCCCAATAACGAAGAGATCTTGGCGGAATTGCCACATATGAAATTGAGCGCAATTTTGCAAAAAAATACCCCCCTTGTTTCTCGAGAGGAGAAGGGAAACATGTTCAATCTCGTTTGATTGAATAGTCGCCTCAGCTCCTTGTTGTTTGAAGAACCCCCCCTCATCAATTGGTCTTTTTTCACGAAAAGTAGGCATGAGATAACAAATCAAATGTTTCACTAAAATTTCGAATAGCTGTCCCGAATTCAAGTTGATTATGTTTCGCTTCTTACTCGGAGAAAGGCGGTCAAAGAATTTCCAATCATGGTCCTTGCGGATCGGATCATTCGTATAGGATACAAAAAAAAACTCCAGATATTTTATATCTTTCTCTTTGAATGAGATCTCGATTCCAGCCGCAATTTCATTCGATATCTTACAGCTGGAATTCCTCTTTTTTACGATCGCATTCCTCCATCGCCGCGAACCCCAGTTAGATTCAGACATGATACACTTTTTAGTTATTGGAAGAACCCAAGTACTTTCTTTCGGATCCATGAAACAACTCTCATAGATCTTTTTCCCTTTTGGAAGATACAGGAGCGAAACAATCAACCTATTGAGATTGGAAGACCAAAAGGATTCTTTCAATGTATAATTGGGGGGTCCAATGGAACGCAGAGGTTTAGGAAGAAGCCCCATCAAATAGATATTTTTTCTTTCGGCCCTATTTCGATTGTATATAAGGACCGCTACTACAAGTACAAGCAGTACTACACCTTTGATCGTGCAATGTCGACGAATTGAACCCTGTGAATCACGTGAAATTGGGACACTCAAAGTTCGGGAATCAAAAAGTTTTATAAAGCGCTCTTGGTGGAAAAAAAAGGAAGTGAAAGATTTCACCGAATCGGGTTGGATCCATGAATCCAAGAAATCGTGAGAATTCTTGATTTCTCTCAATTCGAAGATCCAGGATTTGAATTGACGTCCTCTCATTTCATTGATTCCTCCTAAAGAATCCAAAAGAATCTAAGTGAATTGAATTTGGGTCACTTGCGATGTACAATGACCCCAGTGAAGCATCCATGGCTGAATGGTTAAAGCGCCCAACTCATA